ACAACACACGACTATAAGATATTCTATTTTTCCATAGAAATGTGTTCGCTCAAGAAAAACTCCAGAAGATATTGATCGTAAATAAGAAGACTTTTTACGAAGAAACAGGAATAGATATTCGCATTCATATACATAAGAATTATGTAGGAACCAAAAGAATCTTTTCTTTCTTTTTGAAAAGACGTAAGTGGATTTATTTGAAGTAATGAGACTATTCAAATTATGATATTCATGGAAAAACAATCGCAAGAAATGCAAAGAAGAAACATCTTTGATCCAGCATTGAAGGATTTGAACCAAGATTTCCAGATGTATGGGATGGGGTATTAGTAGATCTGACACATAATTTAAATGTGATAATTTATCCTCTAAAAAGGGAAATATTGAATGAATAGATCGTAAATTCTGAGATTTTGGTATTCTTTTTTCTTCAAGGGAAGATACTAATCGCGACGAGAATGGAATTTCCAGAATGACTCCAAAACCTTCTGATACCATTTGAGAAGAAAAATGAGAAGAAAAAGAATTCTTGTGCCCCCAAAATCCATTTTGGTTAGAATCATTCACCGAAGAAATCAAAGATTTCTGTTGATACATTCGAGTAATTAAACGTTTCACAAGTACTAAACTAGATTTATTGTCATAACCAAGAATTTCCACGGGTTCGTAAAAAATCAAACTATTGAAGCTATGATAATGAGCAAGTGAGTAAATATACTCCTGAAGGAGTAGCGGATATAGGAAGTTTTGTTGCCGAAATCTATCTTTTTTCAATCTAAATATCCTTGTAATTCTGCCATTGAAACACATTTCTACTATAACCAAAAAAGGGAGGCACTTCTTGTGTTATGAAATGATACATAGTGCAATATGGTCATAACGGCGTATGCATATGTTGTATGTAGTATATTTTTTATCTTATACTAAAACACTATTTATAAGAAAATAGTATAACTTATAACTCTAATAAACTAGAATAATAATAGAATAAGAATCAATAATAAAATAAGAATCTTCTTATTCTATTATTCTAATAAATAATTCTAAGAATATAGTCTAGTATTAATATATACTATGCACTGTCTATACTTTTACTTTATAGAATATATATTTTTATACTGTACTGTGATGTAAAAAAAAGAAAGATAATCTAAGAAGTAAAAGATTCTATAAAAGTAAGAACAAATAAAGAATATATACCCCGGAGACAGAGAGCCCAATCTACAGATCTTTTTCCTTTCCCTTTCTATCCAATTTGGTTTTCTTTTCTTTGTTATTTTCTTTTCCTTGTTAATATAACTAGAATAACAATAAGAAAAAGAAGGAAAAGGGGTAAAAATCTTTTATTTTCGCAACCCAATCACTCTTTTGACTTTGGAAAAAATTATTTTTTTTATCACTATACTATTTCTTCTACACATCCGTCTCCAATCCATAATAAAGAATAATTAGGATTAAGAAAAAAAAGAATCAATGGTCCACTCACAATTCACAAGAGAACCTTTTCCCACATCAGGCACTAATTTATTTTTAACGTATAATTAGTAATTCGATCGGGTAATCATTCAAATTAAGAAGGGAAGCTCGTTGCTTTTTTGTCTTACTCGAATTGGAACCATAAGGCTCTATCCATTTATTCACTAGACCCGAAATACTTTACTGAACTTCAAAATTTTTTGATATTTTTCTATTCTTTTTACGACATGCTTTTTTTTCCATTCATTACCTTTCAGGATCAGTCGCGGTCTTATAAACTCTACCAATAGTCTAGACGAATTCCTTCATCCAAATGTGTAAAAGATCATAGTCGCAATTAAAAGCCGAGTACTCTACCGTTGAGTTAGCAACCCGGATCAATATGAAGTGTAGATAAGATCGAAATAAAAAAAATCCAGCAAACCCATCAATTTTACTAAAGTGAAGGAAAGAGCCAATAGGGAATGGGGGTAAAAAGATCTATTTATATACGATAAAATTATATTTGTTTGAGACGCCATTGTCAATATGAATGGACTTTTTAGAAAAAAAGAAATTTCAAGAAATTATATATAAATTTGTGTTGGATTAGCACAACATAAAGAATAAATAAGAACTTTGAGCGGAAAAAAATAAGGAATAAGGAAAAGGTAGAGATATAAAAAATAGCGGCTTTCTTTAATCAAAAAAATAAAGGTACAATACAAATACAAGAAGAAAGATTACCCCCCTTGTTGGGGGGTTCCACAACAAGAAGCAATAAAAAAAATAAGAATAAGAAAAAGAAGAAGAAAATAAGTATGAATAGAACAAGAAAAGAAGAAACTTTGAATAAAGAATTACACTAAAGATAGGTACTAGTTACCCTATCCTTTTTTTATTCATGATTCTTGTTTTTCCTTTCTTTCTTTTTTATCAAAAGAAACTCGAAATTCTTTAAAGAATTCTGCCTTCCTTAAAATATCATAAACAGTTCCTGTGGGTTGAGCACCTTTTTCAAGGAAATATAAAATAGCAGGAACATTTGAATAAGTTTGATTCTTTATCGGATCATAAAAACCCACTTTTCGAAGATCTCTTCCTTCTCTTCGGGATCGAACATCAATTGCAACGATTCGATAGATGGCTCATTGGGATAGATGTAGATAAAAGATGCCCCCCTAGAAACGTATAGGAGGTTTTCTCCTCATACGGCTCAAGAAAAAATGATTCTAATTTCTATAATTTCTATTTCTATCTATATAGATAGATAGATAGAAATAGAAAGAGAAATGAATCCATAAAGAATTAGACTGTAATTTGAGCCTTTTTTTCCTTCTTTACAGAAAAAAGAAATTTCATTCGTACTCCTAACTCAAGTTGGGTAGTTTTGAAAGAGTTCGAAAGGAAATCTTTAGAATTTCTTGAGCTGTCTCTAACCTCTTTTTTTGTCTCCTTTCGGATCTCTTTTTTTTTTACTCATTCTGATCCAATTGTTGAGACAAGTGAAAATAGTGTTTCCTTGTTCCGGAATTTGTTGTCTTTGCTTTGCGCTTTGTTAAATCATTGGGTTTAGACATTACTTCGGTGATCCTTACTCCTTTTCAAAAAGGCAGCAACATACCTTTTGTTTTTTGTTCTTTCGGAAAAATCATACGAAAGATTGATTCCTTTGTGATACACTCTTGATCGAAACAGTTTGAAGATTTCGACAAATTTGACATTTCAAATTTGAACCTCTCCATTTATCTATATTTATATATTGATGATATATTTACAAAGTTGGTCTAACTTATTGATTGTAACTAACCCTAGATTATTCCCCCGATAAATGAATCAATCATTTTTGCTCGAGCTCCATCATATGCTATACCTTTAGATACTATTAGTATCTTTATTTAGCAACCCAAGATAAATTAAATTAGGTTCCTAGCAGAACAAACTATGTCGAGACAAGAGCATCTTCATTCGTATAGAAAATGGTGGATGCCAGAATCCACAGCCAATCATGTCCTTCAAGTCGCACGTTGCTTTCTACCACATCGTTTCAAACGAAGTTTTACCATAACATCCCTCTAATTTTATTTTAATTTGGAACCGTATGCAATTGATTCAATATGGAATCATGAATAGTCATTGGCTGAACCGATACATAATAATCTACACTTATCTATCTATGGATAGATAAGTGTTTATCCGGAAAGGATTTCACTGAAATTTACCCCATATTTTTTCATATGAATAATATTCACATGAAAAAAAAAAAACAAATCAGTTTTAAGCAAACTTATTTACACCTTCAACAGATCTTTCGGGATTGTCCATCATAAAAGATCCCTCTTTTTCTTTTCAAAAAGAAGAAATTAGAAACCTCAAAAAAAGCCTTTGACTTTACTTTCATTCAAATGAAAAAGAAATCCCCATGAATGGATAAAAGTTTTTATCCACTTTAACTAAAGACTATACTAACTAAATATTTCAATGAAATATTTATAAATATTCAATTATATAATAATAAGATAATCTTAAATATATGAAAAAGAAAAAGATACAATATATATTATTATGTAATAATTATGTATTTATGTATTAGAAATTATAAATTAACCATAATTATAAATTAATTATCTAATATGAATATATTAATTATGAAATAGGAATTCTGAATATTTTCTCATTTATTATTTATGATTCTAATATTATGATTGACTTATTATTTACCATCTCCGATTGAATCTAATTTTCATTTAATTTAAAACAGAGAGATAGTTTGAGAATAAAGTTTTTTTGTTTTCATTATTATGGAGTAGAAAAGTCTCGTGTAAGGTAAGATCAAAGAGAAGATAAGAATCCTCGGATTCTTATCTTTTCGCATCCATCTCCATCATATAAAACAAAGAATCGTTAACGAAAGTAATCACGAATATTTCAGAATAAAATACTTTAGTAAAAAAGTAAAAAAAAGATATGATTCTAAGAATGATTCTTAGAATTCAGATTGGATAACATTGTATCCAACACTAAACAGAAAATTGTTTAATGAAATTTCAATAGAGAAGAATCTTTCGTTTCTGATGCAAACGATCTGGGACGGAAGGATTCGAACCTCCGAGTAACGGGACCAAAACCCGTTGCCTTACCGCTTGGCCACGCCCCATTTTGATTTGGTCTAAGAAAAACTAAGCTAAATATTGGTTATTCGTCAATAACCAACCAAAAGAAATATAGGACATGTTGTCGCTAGGACTCAACACAATAGATATAGAATCAAAAAGATTAATTGATCATTACTTAGAATTCAATTAAGATATTGTATGAAAATAGAATTCCTTGTATTCTTATTTGATTGTAGAATGTAAGGAAGGATTCTTGATTGGGGAGAAGTAAAAGAAAAAGAAGAATTTCTTTCTTTTATCTACCTTTTTATTTTAAAATTTCCCTCAGAAAAACAACTCAATCCAATCTGATAATTTATTATCATTTCAATTTAATTTGAATCTTTAAGAACAAGAAAAGAATATTTGTTATGTTTAATATCTTTAGTTTAATCTGTATCTGTCTTAATTCTACCCTTTATTCGAGTAGTTTTTTCTTCGCCAAATTGCCCGAGGCTTATGCCTTTTTCAATCCAATCGTAGACGTTATGCCAGTTATCCCTTTATTCTTTTTTCTCTTAGCCTTTGTTTGGCAAGCTGCTGTAAGTTTTCGATAAAAATGGAATCTCTATTCAATTCATAATTTCTTCGATAAAAAAAAGATAAGATTTTTATTCTTAAAAGAAATAAGATCAGAAATAAGATTCAGATAAGTCTGGACATTAGGAACCCTCGATTCAAAAAGCGAAATTCTGGTATTTTCTATTTTAGATTGAAATTGAATAAGGGAAGGGGGCGATGATCTTTATCTTTAATCAGCTAATCAGCTTATTTCTTCTTTTGTTCTGACCTTTCCTTTATAAAATCCCATGCAATATCTAATTATAGATATGGATATGGCAATAAATTTTTGGTAACGAAAAAATACGAATCTTATTACATTAGAAAGAAATTCGTGAAAATAAATTTCAAAAAAACTTCCTTTTTTTTTTCATCTTTAAAGCGTCATATCAAAATAGTGTATAGTGTGTGTCGTAAAATAGGTGATCTATTTCCTTAAAAAAAAGATCTTATCTTGGAGATTTGTAATGCTTACTCTTAAACTATTCGTTTACACAGTAGTAATATTCTTTGTTTCTCTCTTCATCTTCGGATTCTTATCTAATGATCCGGGGCGTAATCCTGGGCGTGAAGAATAAAAAAAGAGATGAGATTCGTTTTTACTTTTTCCTTGATTTTTTCATAGGTAAATGTATAAATAAATGGAATAGATGCTAGATAAAGATAAAAGATTCATAAAAGAAAATAATCGAAATTTATTCCAATTATAAAATCTCAAGTGATCAGGGGGGTCGGAGAGAGAGGGATTCGAACCCTCGGTACGAATAATTCGTACAACGGATTAGCAATCCGACGCTTTAGTCCACTCAGCCATCTCTCCCCATTCCAAATTGGAAATTTATCATGTGATTTAACACGTGAAGTCAAGATTGAGAACAATTTTTATTTTCCTTCAATGATTCGAAACAGATTTCTCCAATAGAAAAGAAAGAATACCTTACTTCTTTTATTTTGTACAAAAGGTTCATTTCCCCGGCCTGGTTAAGTATAAGTACTGGCCGGGCCAGTACTTCTTTTGTTCCAACGAATAAAAATTGTTATTGAAACAAGAAGAGTAATTTTCATTGCCATTCCTAATTATTAGAAATTATATAAGATATTATTATATATAGATTATCTTAGAAATTCTTTAAGAATATGATATATTCTATATTGAAATATTCAATATTAGATATTTTTTGATATTATATATATATTCTTAGTATATTATAGTACCTTATATAGTAATTCTAGTAAATTAGAGTATAAATGAGTCTAAATTCGAATATTGAATCTTTATAGTAATAGTGTTCTAGTAATAGCTAGTAATAGTATTATAGTAATAATAGTACTAATATTTTTCGTCTTTCTTTTCTTATTCTTAAGTATAAAATTCGGAAATTCATTAATGAAAAACAAATTTCATTATAAATGAAAGTTGAAGTTCAGTATTCTATTCATCTTAATAATTAACTTAAGAAGTCTTAATAAGAAGGAAGTATTAAGAAATAAAATAAATATATCTTATAAGATAAATAATATCAAATAGAAAACACATATTTCTAAATTTAGACTCTAAATCATTTACTTGTTCAAAGCAAAGGACAGGCTTGAAAGTTTGAGGCCCGATTTACCCGAATTCAGAAATATGGCGGTTCAAGTGAAAGTAGGTTTCAAAAAAAATACTTATAACTTTAGTACACTATTTAAATTTGACTAAACTTTTTGCTATTCAACTATTTTTTTTTCAAGTTTTCAATCCCGCGCCGCGGCGGAACAAAATACGTGTTAATGCTGGAATTTTCATGATTCTGATGCTATCTTGACTGCGTCTGATTACATTTGTTGGACAAATGGTGCATTCATATCCAATAATGAATATGTAGCGGGTATAGTTTAGTGGTAAAAGTGTGATTCGTTCTATTAACAACTTAAATAGTTAAGGGGTCTTTCCATTTTTTTCATATTTCATATTCCGATCAAAAACTTTATTTCTTAAAAAGATTTAATCCTTTACCCCTCAATAGGACATTTGAGGAAAGAATATACATTCTCACGATTTCTATCCAAAAGGCAATCAGAATTTTAATAAAAAAATTGGATTATGGAGTCGAGAAGCATAATTTTTTTGATTGGTTCAATTCTTCCAATTGAATGAGTATGAATAAAGGATCTATGGATGATAGTACAAAACTTTCAATCGTAACTAAATCTTCAATTTTTGCGCTGAAAAAGGGGGAGATTGAAGCCAAATAGCTAGAAAATGATGGTTTTGGTTTACTAGAACCCTCGACTTCTTGTTTCAGCTCGGTAGAAACAAAATTATTTTCCTTAGGATCCCACGAGTAGA